AGTAGATATTTAACTATTCACAAGTGAGATTAGTTAAGTAAATTATAATAAATAATTTTTTTTTATTAGTTAAATATATTGAGTAGGATTTGAAAAAAAAAATTTTTTTAATAAAAATTTACAATTTATATAATAAGATAATTATATATTAATTAAATAATGTTATTATTAATATATAGATAATATTAAAATACATAAAATGAAGATTTTATTATTAAATAGAGCATATATTAATTATTATAACTATAGCTGGAATATATAGCCATATCCACCAAAGAAATTAAAATGAATATAAAAAAAATTTTAAATTATGTAGTGAAAAAACTCTTCTTAATAATAAAGAGTAAATAATTAATAAAAATTAAATTAATTAAATAGTATCCTGCATAGATATCTTTAATTAATAATTTATAAATTTATTAATAAATAATGTATTTATTATTAATAAAATATTTAATAATTATTAATAAATATATTATTTATATAATTAAATTATTTATTAAAATAAATTATTTATTTATTAATAAATATTATTATTATTTAAATTTTTTATATACTTAATTATTTTAATTATTAGTAAACTAATTATACAAATTAATTTAAAAAATATAGTTATAATTTAATTAGATAATTGTTAGTGAAGTGCCCTGAAAAATTAATTTATTTTTTAAATTTTTAGTATAATAGGAAAGTTAACAATTAATATTTTTTTTTGAATTTAAAAGTAATTTTTTTTCAAATTAAATAATTTTTTTAATTTTTATTAAAAAAAAAATAATTAATATAAATGTATTAAATTTTAATTTAAATTTTAATAATTAAATAATTTTTTATAGATAAAAATTTTTATTAAGAATAATTTAAAAAATTATTTAATTATATATGTAATATTAACTAAAATAATTTATTTTATATAATTTTAATCTTAAATTTATTATTAAGCCTAATAATTTAATTTTTAATATAAAGTTGAAAGTTTTATTTTATTGATTAATAAAAGTTTAAGAATTTATATTATAAAATTTTAAATAAAATATTAATTTATTTAAGATTATTTATTAATTTATTAATAATGGGGCTAATTTTGAATAAATTTTTATAAAAATTAATAATTTATATATAAAAATAAAATAATATATGAATTTATTTATAATTAATTAAATATATTTATTTAAATTATATTATAGGGGCAAATAAATTTATATATTATTTTGAAAAGGTGAAAGTTTAAAAATTTTTAATTGTAGTTTTATAGTTAATTATACCTAAACCTTAAAATATTTGGGGAGGAAACTACTTTTTTTATTTATTTAATAAGAAAAATTCAATAATTTGATAATTGATAGATTAAAAAATAAATTAATATTAAAAAAATTTAAAAAATAAATTAATTTTATATTTTCATATATTTATATATATATATTACTTAAATTATTTATTTTGTTAATTATAAATATAAAATTTTAAATAAGTCCTAAAGTTTTTTAATTTTTAAATAAAGTTTTATTTTGGCTAAATAATTTATTAATTATATATTTTACATGTAAATTTTTGTGTGAATTTATAATTTTTCTTAATGAAATTTATATAAATATTATTCTCAGTATTTGATTTTATAAATTAAAGAAATTTAGATTTAGTAATAAAATTTAGTATAGGTCAATTTTGTGCCAGCATCCGCGGTTATACAGAATATATAAATGAATTTTATTATTTTATAGTTAAATGATTTATTTAAATTTATTATTTATTAATAAGGTGAAATTTTTAATATTTTTAATTTTATAAATTAATTATTTGAAGCTATTAAAGTTTAATAATAAACTAGGATTAGATACCCTATTATTTAAAATGTAAAAAAAAGAAATTAGGTAGTAATAGTTAAAGTCTTGAAACTTAAAAAATTTGGCGGTATTTTAGTCTATTTAGAGGAACCTGTTCCATAATCGATAGTCCACGATAAATTTTACATAATTTAATTTAATCTGTATATCGTCGTTATAAGAAAATTTTATAAGAAAATAAATTTTCTAAAATTTTTATTAAAATTTATTTCAGATCAAGGTGCAATATATAATTATGAGGAAATGGGTTACAATAAATTTATTTATGTTGGATAATTAATTGAAAAATTGGTTTGAAATTGGATTTAATAGTAATTTTAATAATATAATTTTTTTGATTATAGCTCTAAAATATGTACATATCGCCCGTCACTCTCTTTATTTAAATAAAAAGAGATAAGTCGTAACAGAGTAGGTGTACTGGAAAGTGTATCTAGAATGATACAAATTAGAGCTTGGATAGAAAAGTATTTCATTTACATTGAAAAGGAATTGTGCAAATCAATATAATTTGAAATTTAATATTTATTTATAAAAGTTTTTAAATTTATTTTTAATAAAAATAATTTTAATTATAAGGTTTTTGTATTTTTTGAAGATAAAATAAATTTTATTATAGTGAAGTAGTATTGAGAAAGAAAATTGAAATATTATGAAAATTTAATTTTTTAAAAGTTGTATTAATTTTATGTACCTTTTGTATCAGGGTTAATTAAAAAATAATTAAATATTTTAATTTTCTCGAATTTAAGAGAGCTAATTTATTATAAAAGTTAACGTAGTATAGTTATTTTAAATAATTTGTTAGTAATGAAATGTTATTCGTTCTTAAATATATCTAGTTTTTTAAGAAATAAATTTAATTTATATATTATTAATAAAAATTGTTAAATAAATAATAATTTTTTATATTAATATAAATATATTAAGGGATAAGCTTTAATTTATTATCTATAATTAAATTAATATAAATTAAATTGTAAATTTAGAAATAGTTATCAATAAAAATTTTGTTTTAATTTATTTTATTATAAATATGATTTTATAAAATTTAGATAATTTATTAAAATAATTATTTTAATTTAAAAAATAATTTAATAATGATTAAATTAGTATAAATTTTTGTTTAGATAATTAGTTAATTTAGATTAATTAAAGGAATTCGGCAAATATAATACTCACCTGTTTAACAAAAACATGTCTTTTTGAATATAATATAAAGTCTGACCTGCCCACTGAATATATTTTGAAGGGCCGCGGTATTTTGACTGTGCAAAGGTAGCATAATCAATAGTCTTTTAATTGAAGGCTTGTATGAATGGTTGGATGAGGTATTAACTGTCTCTAATTAAAAAATATATGAATTTAATTTTTAAGTTAAAAAGCTTAAATAAATTTAGAGGACGAGAAGACCCTATAGATCTTTATAATTATATTTATATTTAATTTATTGAAATAATTTATTTATTATAAATAAAATTATTTAATTGGGGTGATTAAAAAATTTAATAAACTTTTTTATAAATTAACATAGATTTATGAATAATTGATCCAATATTATTGATTATAAGATTAAGTTACCTTAGGGATAACAGCGTAATTTTTTTAGAGAGTTCTTATCGATAAAAAAGATTGCGACCTCGATGTTGAATTAAAGGTAAATTTTAGGTGCAAAAGTTTAAAATTTTGGTCTGTTCGACCATTAAATCTTTACATGATTTGAGTTCAAACCGGTGTAAGCCAGGTTGGTTTCTATCCTTAAATTAAAAATAATATTTTAGTACGAAAGGACCAAATATTAAAAATATTTTTTTTTATATAGAATAATAATAATAATAAATTACTTTGGCAGAATAGTGTGATGAATTTAGAATTCATAAATGTAAAATTTACAGGTAATACTTGTTTAATAGAGATTTTTTTTTATCATTAATTAGAAGATTAATTTTAATTATTTGTGTATTAATTGGGGTGGCTTTTTTAACTTTATTAGAACGAAAAGTTTTAGGTTATATACAAATTCGAAAAGGTCCTAATAAAGTAGGATTATGAGGAATTCCTCAACCTTTTTGTGATGCTATTAAATTATTTACTAAGGAAACTACTTTTCCTATATTATCTAATTATTTAAGATATTATATTTCACCAATTTTTAGATTATTTTTATCTTTATTAGTTTGGATAGTTTTTCCTATGTTTTGAGGGATATGAAGTTTTAATTTAGGATTATTGTTTTTTTTGTGTTGTACTAGAATAGGTGTGTATACTGTAATAATTGCTGGATGATCTTCTAATTCAAATTATGCTTTATTAGGAGGATTACGGGCTGTTGCTCAAACAATTTCTTATGAGGTTAGTTTAGCTTTAATTTTAATATCATTTATTTTATTAATTACAAGATTTTCTTTATTAGATTTGTTTATTTATCAAAATTATATTTGATTTATATTTATTTCTTTTCCTTTAATATTTGCTTGATTTGCTTCTTGTTTAGCTGAAACTAATCGAACACCTTTTGATTTTGCTGAAGGTGAATCAGAATTAGTGTCAGGATTTAATGTAGAATATAGAAGAGGAGGATTTGCTTTAATTTTTTTAGCTGAATATGCAAGAATTTTATTTATAAGAATATTATTTTGTATATTATTTATGGGAGCTGATATATATTCATTATTTTTTTATTTTAAATTAACTTTTTTGAGTTTTATATTTATTTGGGTTCGAGGAACTTTACCTCGATATCGGTATGATATATTAATATATTTAGCTTGGAAAAGTTTTTTACCTCTATCATTAAATTTTTTACTTTTTTTTTTAGGATTAAAGGTTATTATATTTATTAATTTAATATATTAAATATTTTTAGTAAAAATTAATAGAAGATTTTTCTTCTTTTTTATGTTTTCAAAACATATACTTATTCAAGTTCACTAATTAATTTAGTAATTTATCTCATAATCTTAATATTATAGGATTAATAATATAGTATAAAAAATATAATACTGTTAAGATTTGCCCTGTAATAATATAGGGATCTTCAACTGGTCGAGCTCCAATTCATGTTAATAAAATTACAATACCAACTATAGATCAAAATAAGATTTGATTTAATGGATAATATTGGATTCCTTGAAATTTATTTTTGTTATAAAAAGGTATAATAAATAAAATAGCAATTGATATTACAAGGGCAATTACTCCTCCTAATTTATTAGGAATAGATCGTAAAATTGCGTAAGCAAATAAAAAATATCATTCAGGTTGAATATGTACAGGTGTTACTAAAGGGTTAGCTGGGGTAAAATTATCTGGGTCTCCTAAATAATATGGAGCAATTAATGTTAATATAATTAAAATAAATATTGTGATAATAAATCCTGTTAAGTCTTTAAAAGAAAAGTAAGGGTGAAAAGGAATTTTATCATAATTTCTATTAATCCCTAAAGGGTTATTTGATCCTGTTTGATGAAGAAATAATAAATGAATTATTGTTATAGCTGATAAAATAAAAGGTAAAAGAAAATGAAATGTAAAGAATCGTGTTAAAGTGGCATTATCAACTGCAAATCCTCCTCATACTCATTGAACTAATAAAGTTCCTAAGTAAGGGATAGCTGATAATAGATTAGTAATTACTGTTGCTCCTCAAAAAGATATTTGACCTCAAGGTAAAACGTATCCTATAAATGCTGTTCCTATAACAATAAATAATAATAATACTCCTACTGTTCAAGTATGAATAAATTTATAAGATCCATAGTATAATCCTCGTCCAATATGAAGATAAATACAAATAAAGAAGAAAGATGCCCCATTTGCATGAAGAGTTCGAAGTAATCATCCATAATTTACATCACGACAAATATGAGTTACTCTAGAAAAAGCTATTGAAATATCAGCTGTATAATGTATTGCAAGAAATAAACCTGTTAAGATTTGAACTATTAAACATATTCCTAATAATGATCCAAAATTTCATCAAGCTGAAATATTAGAAGGGGAAGGTAAATCAATTAATGAATTATTAATAATTTTGATAATAGGATGATTTGTTCGTATAGGTTTATTCATTAGTTAGACTGACGTAAAGGTCCATGAAATAAATTAGTAATTTTTACAATAATGATTAATGTTAAAAATAAGTAATTTACTATTAGTAATGTTAAATTTATTGTTGGAAAGTTATAAAGTTTTATTAATTCTATTTTATTTTCTTGAAGTATAATAATATTATTTAAAGAATTTATATCTATTGAATTATTATTAATAAATCATAATGAGTTATCAAATAATAATAATATTAATATAAATATAAAAATAATTAAGTTAATAATTAATGTTTTTATGGAGAAGGAAAATAATTCATTAGAAGCTAATCTGGTTATATAAATAAAAAGGACTAACATTCCTCCTAATATAATCAAAAAAAGAATATAAGAAAATCAAAAAGTTTGTGTCATTAATCCTCTAATTAAACTAATTAAAATGGTTTGAATTAATAAAATTAATCCCATAGCTAAAGGATGATTTATTTGTGTAAAGTTGAATCTTATAATTAAATTTAAAGTAATTAAAATTACTTGGCTCATTTCAGAAAATAGTTTATATAAAATAATAATTTTGGGGATTATTGATAAGAGATTTTTCTTTTTTCTGAAGTTTTAAAAGAATAATCTTATTATTGATTTACAAGACCAATGTTTTTTTTAAACTATTAAAACTAATGTTAATATTTTTAAATAAATATTTTTATATATTTATATTTTTATGTGGAGGATGAGTATTTGTTTCTAAACGAAAGCATTTATTATTAATATTATTAAGATTAGAGTTTATAGTAGTTTCTTTATTTATAGGATTAATATTGTTTTTAAAATTATTTAATTTTGAATATTATTTTAGAATATTATTCTTAACTTTTTCTGTATGTGAAGGTGCATTAGGTTTAGGTATATTGGTAAGAATAATTCGAACTCATGGAAATGATTATTTTAGATCTTTTAATAGAATACAATGTTAAAGTTTATACTTTTTATTATTTTTTTAATTCCTTTATGTTTTAAAAAATCTTCTTATTGAATGGTTCAGAATTTATTTTTAATATTAACATTTTTTTTTATTTTTGAAATTGTTAATAATAGAATATTTAGATATTTAAGTTATTTTTTTGGAATAGATTTAATATCTTTTGGTTTAATTCTATTAAGATTATGAATTATTTCATTAATATTAATGGCTAGTGAATCAATTAATAAAAATAATTATAGAAAGAAATTTTTTTTAATAAATATTATTTTATTAATATTAATATTATTTTGTAGATTTTCATCAATAAATTTATTAATATTTTATATTTTTTTTGAAAGAAGATTAATTCCTACTTTATTTTTAATTTTAGGGTGAGGTTATCAACCTGAGCGAATGCAAGCTGGGATTTATTTATTATTTTATACTTTATTTGCTTCATTACCTATATTAATTTCTATTATATATATATATACTAATAGATATTCTTTAATATATAATAGATTTTTTGATTATAATTATTATAGAATATTATTTTATTTAAGAATAATCTTTGCTTTTTTAGTTAAAATACCTATATTTTTAGTTCATTTGTGACTACCAAAAGCTCATGTGGAAGCCCCTGTTTCTGGCTCAATAATTTTAGCTGGAATTTTATTAAAATTAGGTGGATATGGTTTATTACGAGTATTTATAATTATAAGATATATTTCTTTAAAAATAAATATTATTTGGGTATCAGTTTCTTTAATTGGTGGATTTTTAGTTTCATTAATTTGTATTCGACAGGTTGATATAAAATCATTAATTGCTTATTCAAGTGTTGCCCATATAGGAATTGCTTTATCAGGAATTATAACATTAAGATACTGAGGATGAAGAGGTGCTTACAGAATAATAATTGCTCATGGGTTATGTTCATCAGGATTATTTTGTTTAGCAAATATTTCTTATGAACGTTTAGGAAGACGAAGATTATTAATAAATAAAGGTTTAATAAATTTTATGCCTTCAATATGTTTATGATGATTCTTATTAATTTCTTCAAATATAGCTGCTCCTCCTTCATTAAATTTATTAGGTGAAATTAGATTAATTAATAGAGTTTTAGGATGATCAATTTTTTCAATTTTATTATTGGCATTAGGATCATTTTTTAGAGCTTTATATAGATTATTTTTATATTCTTATAGACAACATGGAAAAATATATTCAGGATTATATAGAAGTTCAAATGGTTATTTACGAGAATTTATATTGTTATTTTTACATTGATTTCCTTTAAATTTATTAATTTTAAAAAGTGAAGTTGTAATATTGTGATTATATTTAAGTAGTTTAATAAAAATTTTGATTTGTGGTGTCAATGATGTATAAATATACCTTAAATAATTAATTTATCTATTTGTTTAATTAGATTTTATAGTTTAATTGTTATATCTTTAACTTTATTTATTAATTCAATTTATTTTATTTATAAGGAATTAGTTGTTTTTATTGAATGAGAAGTTTTATCTTTAAATAGAAGTTCAATTGTTATAACTATTTTATTAGATTGAATATCTTTATTATTTATAAGATTTGTATTATTAATTTCTTCTTTAGTAATTTATTATAGTAAAGGTTATATGGCTGGAGATTATAATATAAATCGTTTTATTTTATTAGTTTTATTATTTGTATTATCAATAATATTTTTAATTATTAGTCCTAATTTAATCAGAATTTTATTAGGATGAGATGGTTTAGGTTTAGTTTCTTATTGTTTAGTAATTTATTATCAAAATGTAAAATCTTATAATGCAGGTATAATTACTGCATTATCAAATCGAATTGGAGATGTTGCTTTATTAATTGCAATTGCTTGGATATTAAATTTTGGTAGTTGAAATTATATTTTTTATTTAGAATGTATAAAAAATTCTTATGAAATAGAAGTAATTTGTATTATAGTAATTTTAGCTGGAATAACAAAAAGAGCTCAAATTCCATTTTCTTCTTGACTTCCTGCAGCTATAGCAGCTCCTACTCCTGTGTCGGCTTTAGTTCATTCTTCTACTTTGGTAACAGCAGGAGTTTATTTATTAATTCGTTTTAATGTATTAATAGTTGATAATTATTTAGGAAAATTTTTATTATTAATTGGTTGTTTAACTATATTTATAGCAGGATTGGGGGCTAATTTTGAGTTTGATTTAAAAAAAATTATTGCTCTTTCAACTTTAAGACAATTAGGATTAATAATAAGAATTTTAGCAATAGGATTACCTATTTTAGCTTATTTTCATTTATTAACTCATGCTTTATTTAAAGCTTTATTATTTATATGTGCTGGTGCAGTAATTCATAATATAATAAATTCTCAAGATATTCGATTCATAGGAAGTTTAGTAAATCAAATACCTTTAACAATTTCTTGTATACATATTGCTAATTTAGCATTATGTGGAACTCCTTTTTTAGCAGGATTTTATTCAAAAGATTTAATTTTAGAAATAGTAAGTTTATCAAATGTAAATATATTAATTTTTATAATTTATTTTATTTCTACTGGTTTAACAGTATGTTATTCTTTTCGTTTAGTTTATTATTCTATAAGAGGAAGATTTAATTCAGGAAGTTTACATCCTTTAAGAGATGAAGAATGAAATATATTAAAAGGAATATTAGGGTTATTATTTTTAGCAATTATAGGAGGAAGAATATTAAGATGATTAATTTTTCCTTCTCCAATTATAATTTGTTTACCTTTAATTTTAAAATTGTTAGCTTTATTAGTAAGATTATTAGGAGGTTGATTAGGATATGAATTAGCAAAATTTAAGTTAACATGAGTTTCAAATTCTTTAAATTATTATTTTTTTGTTAGATTTGTTGGTTCAATATGATTTATACCAATTATTTCTACTAAATTTGTTAGTTATATATTTTTAAAGATAGGGTATATATTAATTAAATTATTTGACCAAGGATGAAGAGAATTATTAGGAGGACAAGGAATTTATAAATTTATAAAAAAATCATCAAAAATTAATCAAATTTTTCAAGATAATAATTTAAAAGTTTATTTAATGATGATAATTATGTGAATTATTATTTTAATGGTTATTTATCTAATTTATTTAAATAGCTTATATTTAGAGCATAACATTGAAGATGTTAGAGAGGTTATAAACCTTTAAATATTTATAAAAATATAAATTTTATTTTTACAATGAAAATGTAATGTTTTTATTAAACTATATAAATAGAAATATAAACGGAATTTAACCGCAAAAGAAAAAAGTTAGCAGCTTTTACTTGATCATCATATTTCTTTAATAGGAATAATTTATTCAATATTATCATTAACAGTGATATACCTCTTTTTGGCTTCTATTAAAAGTAAGGATGAATTCATCTAATATTAGGTCGAAACTAATTGCAATATATCGCTTCTTACTTAATAAGTTTAATAAAGAAGATTGAATATTCAATACTTTTTGAATGCAAATCAAATGTTATAATTAACTACATCTCTAAATTGCTCAGTTTAAAGCTCCTTGATTTCATTCATGATATAATCCGATTAATAAAATTAATATAAATAAAAATCTAATAATTAATCATATTATTAAATTAGAATATTGTATAATTAATATAATAGGTAAAAGTAAAGCAATTTCTACATCAAAAATTAAAAAAATTACAGCAATTAAAAAAAATTGTAAAGAGAAAGGTATTCGTGATGAATTTATTGGATCAAAACCACATTCAAAAGGAGATCTTTTTTCTCGGTCTATAAAAGATTTTTTTGATAAAATTGTTGATAGAAATATTATAATAAGAGAAATTAAAAAAATTAATAAGGATAAAATAGAAATAGATATAATTATTTATACTAATTTAAATTAGTCCTTTTGATTGGAAGTCAAATATACTATTATACTATATAAATAATTATCTACCTCATCAATAAATAGAAATATATAAGAATAATCATACTACATCAACAAAATGTCAATATCAAGCAGCAGCCTCAAAACCGAAATGATGATTTGAAGAAAAATGACAATTAATTTGTCGAATTAAGCAAATTAATAAAAAAGTTCTTCCAATAATTACATGAAGACCATGAAATCCAGTTGCTATATAAAATGTTGATCCATATACTGAATCTGCTATTGTGAAAGTTGCTTCAAAATATTCATACCCTTGAAGAAGAGTAAAATAAAACCCAAGAATTACTGTAAAAAATAATCCTTGAACTCCTTGAGTGTAATTGTTCTTTATAATTCTATGATGTGCTCATGTAACTGTTACTCCTGAAGTTAATAAAATTGCTGTATTTAAAAGAGGAATTTGTAAAGGATTAAATGGAATAATTCCAGTAGGGGGTCAAATTGCTCCTAATTCAATTGAAGGAGCTAAACTTCTATGAAAGAAAGCTCAAAAAAATCTAATAAAAAAAAATACTTCTGAAACAATAAATAAAATTATTCCTCATCGTAAACCAATTGTTACAATTAATGTATGGTGTCCTTGAAAAGTTCCTTCACGTGTGATATCTCGTCATCATTGAAATATTGTTATTAAAATAATTAAGTTTCCTAAAAGAAGAAGATTATTTCTATATTGGTGAAATCATCTTACTAATCCTGAAACTGTTGTAAAAGCTCCTAATGCTCCAGTTAAAGGTCATGGACTATAATCTACTAAGTGATAAGGATGGTTAGAATGTGATGACATTAGTTAATTAACTTCTCTAGAATATAATGTTCTTAAAATAGCAAATACATAAGATTGAATAATAGCAACAGCAGATTCTAATGTTAATAAAAGTAATTGTCCTATAATCAAAATTGATAATAAAGTTATTGAACAAGAGGGTCCTGTATTACCTAATAAAGTTAATAATAAATGTCCAGCAATTATATTAGCAGCTAATCGAACAGCTAATGTTCCAGGGCGAATTAAATTTCTAATAGTTTCAATACATACTATAAAAGGCATAAGAACTGGGGGAGTACCTTGAGGAACTAAATGAGCAAATATATGTTGTGTATGATTAATTCATCCATAAATTATAAATCTTAATCATAAAGGTAGAGCTAATGATAATGTTATAGTTAAATGACTAGTTCTAGTAAAAATATAAGGAAATAAACCTAAAAAATTATTAAAAAGAATTAATGAAAAAACATTAACAAAGATAAATGTGGATCCTTTATGACCTGATGTTCCTAATAATGTTTTAAATTCATTGTGAAGAGTAGAGATTAAATTCATTCAAATAAATGAAAATCGAGAAGGTAATAATCAGTATATTGAAGGAATTAGTAATAATCCTAATAAAGTACTTATTCAATTTAATGAAAGATTTAAAATTCTAGTTGATGGATCAAAAACTCTAAATAAGTTAGTTATCATTTTCAATTTATTGTTTGAGAAAAGATTGATTTATTAAATTCATTAATAGGTATAGGGTTAATGATAAAATAATTTAAAATATTAAAAAAAATCAATATTAAAGAAAAAAATATAAAAAGTATTAATCAATTAATTGGGGCTATTTGCGGGATTAAAGAATATTAGATAAATCTAATAATTTTAGTTTGACATACTAATGTTATTTTAACTAATTCTTTCATTAAAAGTAATTGTTAATTTACTATTAGATGGCTTAAGAGGCCAGTACTTACTTTCAGTCATTTAATGTAAGCTAAATTTATCTTTTTAATTCAATTGATAAAAGTTTTTGTTGGAATTCTTTCCACAACAATAGGTATAAAACTATGATTAGCCCCACAAATTTCTGAACATTGTCCATAATATAATCCTGGACGATTAATAAAAAATCTAGTTTGATTTAGACGGCCAGGAGTAGCATCAATTTTTACCCCTAGAGATGGTAAGGCTCAAGAATGTAAAACATCTGCAGCTGTTACTAAAATACGAATTTGTGATAATATTGGTAGTATAATTCGATTATCTACATCTAATAGTCGAAATCCACTAATTGATATTTCATTATAAGGAATTATATATGAATCAAATTCAAGATTAGTAAAATCTGAATATTCATAAGATCAATATCATTGATGACCTATAGTTTTTAAAGTAATTGAAGGATCACAAATTTCATCTAGAAGATATAATAATCGTAAAGATGGAAGTGCAATAAAAACTAAAGTAATAGCAGGTAAAATAGTTCAAATAATTTCAATAGTTTGTCCTTCTAATAATAAACGATTAGTAAATTTATTAAAAAATAATGTATTTATTAAATATCCAACTAATACTGTAATTATAATCAGAATTAATAATGTATGATCATGAAAAAATGTTAATTGTTCTATTAAAGGAGACGCTCTATCTTGAAGATTCAGATTGGATCATGTCGCCATATTCTAACAAAAGATATTCTTTATATATGAAGCTTAAATCCATTGCACTATTCTGCCATATTAGATGTTAATTAGTTAATATAGGAAGCTCCGAATATCTGTGTTCAGTTGGTGGGAGCTTTTGAAATCATTCAATGGATGAAGTTATTTGTATTGGGAATAAAACAGTTCGATGAGAAATTATTCTTTCTCAAATAATAAATAAAAGAATTATTACTCCAATTAAAGAGATTGTTGAACCAATAGAAGAAACAATATTTCATGAAACATATGCATCAGGATAATCTGAGTATCGTCGTGGTATTCCTCTTAATCCTAAGAAATGTTGAGGAAAAAAAGTTAAATTTACACCAATAAATATTACAAAAAATTGGATTTTTAATCATAAAGGATTTATTGTTAATCCAGTAAATAAAGGGTATCATTGAATAAATCCTCCTATAATAGCAAATACAGCTCCTATTGATAAAACATAATGAAAGTGGGCTACTACATAATAAGTATCATGAAGAATAATATCAATAGATGAATTAGCTAATACAACTCCTGTTAATCCCCCTACTGTAAATAAAAAAATAAATCCTAGAGCTCATAATAAAGCTGGTCTATAATTTAATTGAGAACCGTGTAATGTTGCTAATCATCTAAAAATTTTAATTCCAGTAGGAACAGCAATAATTATAGTAGCTGAAGTAAAATAAGCTCGAGTATCTACGTCTATTCCTACTGTAAATATATGATGTGCTCAAACAATAAATCCTAATAATCCAATAGCTAATATTGCATAAATTATTCCTAAAGAACCAAAAGTTTCTTTTTTTCCTCTTTCTTGACTAATAATATGGGAAATTATCCCAAATCCTGGGAGAATTAAAATATAAACTTCAGGATGGCCAAAAAATCAAAATAAATGTTGGTATAAGATTGGATCTCCTCCTCCTGCGGGATCAAAAAAAGAAGTATTTAAATTTCGATCCGTTAATAATATAGTGATAGCACCTGCTAATACAGGTAAAGATAATAAAAGAAGTAATGCAGTAATTCCTACTGATCAAACAAATAAAGGTATTCGATCAAATGATATCCCTGGAGATCGTATATTAATAATTGTAGTAATAAAATTTACAGCTCCTAAAATTGAAGATACTCCAGCAAGATGAAGGCTAAAAATAGCTAAATCAACGGAAGCACCTGCATGAGCAATTCCAGAGGCTAATGGAGGGTAAACTGTCCATCCAGTCCCAGCACCTCTTTCGATAAAAGATCTTGAAAGAAGTAGTGTCAAGGATGGAGGTAATAGTCAAAATCTTATATTATTTATTCGTGGAAATGCTATATCAGGAGCTCCTAATATTAGAGGAACTAATCAATTTCCAAAACCTCCAATTATAATAGGTATTACTATAAAAAAAATTATTACAAAAGCATGAGCAGTTACAATTACATTATAAATTTGATCGTCTCCAATTAAGGATCCTGGTTGTCCTAATTCAGCTCGAATTAATAGACTAAGAGATGTTCCTACTATTCCAGCCCAAGCTCCGAATAAGAAATATAATGTTCCAATATCTTTATGGTTTGTTGAAAATAATCATTTTCGCGGTAGAGTGGCCGAGAATAAGCAATAAACTGTAAATTTATTTATGAGATACATCTCTTCTACCAGTCTTATAGTCAATAATGATTTTAGATTGCAAATCTAAAGGTAAAGTAAATTTTAAGGCTTAAAGAATGTCTTTATTTACAGCTTTGAAGGCTACTAGTTTTAATTAACTTAAAACCTTAATAAATTCTGTAAATTAAAGAAAAGATTAATAAACCTATGATTGAAAATGAATTTAAAATTAATATAATAAATATATTTGATTGAAAATTTGTTCTAATTCATTTAGGTAATGGATATATTAATATAAAAGCCGAATAAGTAATTCGAATATAAAAAAATAATGTAATTAATGTAGTAATTACTATAAAAAAAATTAAAAATAATATTTTAGTCTCTCTAATTATTTGAATAACTATTAATTTAGGTAAAAATCCTAAAAAAGGAGGAAGTCCTCCTAATGATAATAAATTAGTGAATAAAATAAATTTTATTAAAGGGTTAAAATTTATTAATGAATAAATTTGGGATATATGATAAATTTGAAAATTATTAAAAGATAAAACTACAGTAATAGATAAAAATATATAAAATATAAAATATGTATACCAAAGGTTATCTCTAACAATTATTCTTCTAAGGATTCATCCCAAATGATTAATTGAAGAAAAAGCTATTAAAGATCGAAGATTAGTTTGATTTAATCCTCCTAAAGAACCAAATAATAAGGATAAAATAATTACTCCAATAATTAATTTAATATGAAGACTGTAAGAAATTAATACTAAAGGTGCAATTTTTTGCCAGGTTATTAAAATTAAACAATTTCATCAATCTAATCTTTTCATTACTCTTGGAAATCAAAAATGAAAGGGGGCGGCTCCCATTTTTAATAAAAGAGATGAATTAATTAAAATAAGATTAATTGAGTAATTTTCTGTTAATGAAATAGAAGCTCTATAAAAAAATCTAATAATTACAGCAAATAAAAGAATTGAAGAAGCAAGAGCTTGTGTAAGAAAATATTTTAAAGCTGCTTCATTAGAAAGTAGGTTATTTGGGTTAATTAAAAGTGGGATAAAAGCCAATAAATTAATTTCTAATCCTATCCAAGCTCCTAATCATGAATTAGCTGAGATGGCAATAAATGTTCCTCTAATTAAACTAATTAAAAATATTGTTTTTGATAAATTTATAAATATTAAAAAGAAAAGGAGTTAAACCTTTATATATGGGGTATGGGCCCATTAGCTTTATTAGCTTATCTTTTTAATTAAAAAGATACATTTTAGTATATGATGTACAAAAGTTTTTGAGATTTTTAGAGATAGTTTAATTCTATTAAATGTAATAATGAAGGCGAAAATCGCATGATTTACCCTATCAAGATACTCCTTTTTCAGGCACTTCACT